AAAAACGAATTAGATTGTGTAATGATGAGACTAAAACAAAATACTTACCTAAAACATATGATCCTTTCTTGAACGGACCCTGTCGTGGACGAATCAAATTTTTTGTTTCAACCTCAATAAAAAATGAAACTTACAAAAAAAATGACATTTTGATAAATAAGATTCACGGTATCCTTCTTAACATTAATAGTAATTATTCAGAATTTGAACAGAAAATAGATACATTAAATATCAAATCATTATTAACTGAAATTAGTTTTTTTCTGAACTTAATCAATAAAATTTCGGGAAAATCGGTATCAAACTTGAATTTTGAAACACTTTATTTATTTCGAGAACATAAACAAATAAAAATGGTGGATTTCGAAGAAAAAAAAAGAAAAATCGAATTCTTATTCAACACAATTAGAACTGATCTGAACGGTAAAACAATTGTAAATAGAAAAAAATGTATTGGAATAAAAGAAATCAGTAAAAAAGTGCCCCGATGGTCATATAAATTAATAGACGAATTGCAACAACTGGAGGGAAAAAATCCAGCAGAGAGTTATAGTATTCGTTCCAGAAAAGCCAAACGTGTAGTGATTTTTACTAATAACTCACAGAATGACGATACTTATAGTGATACTAGGGATGCTGATAATACTGAAAACAACAAGGAATTGGCTTTAATACGTTATTCACAACAATCAGATTTTCGGCGAGACATAATCAAAGGATCTATACGCGCTCAAAGGCGTAAAATACTTACTTGGAAACTCTTTCTAAAAAGTGTGCATTCGCCTCTTTTTTTGGACAAAATTAAGAAACCTTCGTTCTTTTCTTTTGATATTTTTGAGCCAATGAAAATATTTTTTATGTTAAAAAATTGGATACGGAAAAAGACAAAAATTTTAATTTCGAATTATACAGAGAAAAAGACAAAAGAAAGTGAGAAAGAAGAGGACAAAAAAAAAAACGAAAAGGAGGAAAAACGACGGATAGAAATCGGAGAAGCCTGGGATAGCATTATATTTGCTCAAGTAATAAGAGGTTTTTTATTAATAACCCAATCGATTCTTAGAAAATATATTATACTACCTTCATTGATAATAACTAAAAATATAGTTCGTATACTATTATTTCAATTTCCAGAATGGTCAGAAGATTTTAGGGATTGGAAGAGAGAAATGTATATTAAATGCACCTATAATGGCGTTCAATTATCCGAAAGAGAATTTCCAAAAAACTGGCTAATAGACGGTATTCAGATAAAAATTTTATTTCCCTTTCGCCTGAAACCTTGGCACAGATCTAAGCTACAATATTCTGAAAAAGCAAAAGATCCAACGAAAAAAAAAGAAAAAAAAAAAAAACAGGACTTTTGCTTTTTAACAATTTGGGGAATGGAAGTAGAATTACCTTTTTCTGGTTATCCCCGAAATCGACTTTCATTTTTTGATCCCATTTTTAAAGAACTAAAAAAAAAAATAAAAAAATTTAATTTTTTTATTTTTCTAGTTGTAAAAGTTTTAAATGAAAGAACAAAATTGTTTCTAAATGTTTCAAAAGATACAGTAAAATGGATCATCAAAAGTATTCTCAAAAGGATTCTATTTCTAAACGAAAAAATAAAAAAACTCCCCAATTCTTTATTTCTATTTCGATTCAAAAAAAAAGATTCAACAATTAATACGACTAATCCAATAATTTACAAATCACCCATTTCAACTCAATCTATTAATTGGACAAATTCTTCAGTGACAGAACAAAAAATAAAAAATATGAATGCTAAAACAAAGACAATCAGAAAACAAATAGAAAAAATTACAAAAGAAAAGAAAAGAAGGTGGTTTCTAATTTCAGAGAAAAATATTAGTTCGAACAAAACAACTTATGATGCTAAAAAATTCGAATTACAAAAAAATATTTGGCAGATATTACAAAGAAAAAATGCTCGATTAGCCCGTAAGTCGTACTCTTTTTTTAAATTTTTTTTCATGGAAAGGGTATACATAGATATCTTTATATGTATCATTAGTATTCCTAGGATCATTCTACAACTTTTTCTTTTTCTTGAATCAACAAAAAAAATGAGAAATAAATCCATTTACAATAATGAAGCAAATGCAAAAAGGAATGAAAAAACAAACCAAAGTATAATTCAATTTATTAAGATTATAAAAAAGTCTTATAATATTAGGCATACGAATTCACAGAATGACCTATCTTCTTTGTCACAGGCATATGTATTTTATAAAATATTCCAAACCCACATTATTAACGTATATAAGTATAAGTTAAGATCTGTTTTTGAATATCATAGAAGATCTTTTTTTATTAAGAATGAAATAAAGGATTATTTTTTTGCAGTACGCGGAATATTTCATTCCAAATTAAGACATAAGAACCCCCCCAATTCTGTAATGAATCAGTGGACAAATTGGTTAAAGGGGCATTGTCAATATGATTTATCTCAGAGCACATGGTCCAGATTAGTAACCCAAAAATGGAGAAATAGAATCAATAAAAGTTGTGTGGCTGAAAGTAAAGATTTAACCAAATGTGATTCATATGAAAAAAACCGATTAATGCTTTACAAAAAAGAACAAGTAAACTCATTAACAAATAAAAATAAAAAAATGAAAAAACAATATGGATATGATCTTTTATCATATAAATCTATTAATTATGTAGATAAGAAGCACTCCTATATCTATGGATATGGATTACCATTCCAAGCAAATATAAAAAAGCCAGCGATTTGTTATAATTACAACATGTGTAAACAAAAATTATTTGATATAACTGGCGATATCTCTATCACGAATTATATAGCAGAAAGTGATATTATAGATATGAAAAAAAATCTGGATAGAAAGTATTTTGATAGGATGGAAATGGATGTAGAAATACAAAATCGTTCCACCATATCGAATCTGGAATTTTTGTTATTTTCAAAACTTGTGATATTTTATAATGCATATACGAATAATCCGTGGATCGTACCAATCAAATTACTTTTTATCAATTTTAATGGAAATAAAAATGTTAGTGAAAATAAAAACATTTCTGGAAAGAAAAAAATAATAGATATTTTTAGACCATCAAAAAAAAAATCTCTTGAATTGGAGTTAGAGATTCGAAATCAAGCAAAAGCAGAATACGCGGGTCGAGTAGATCTTGAATCATCTCTCTCAAACCAAGAAAAAGATATTGAAGAAGATTCTGCAGGATCGGACAAGACAAACGATAAGGATATAAAGAAAAAGAAATACAAGAACAAGATAGAGGAAGAACTAAATTTCTTACTAAGAAAGTATTTGAGTTTTCAATTGAACTGGAAGGGTTCCTTAAATCAAAGAATAATGAATAATATCACAATATATTGTCTCCTGATTAGATTGATAAATCTAAAACAAATTGCTATAGCCTCTATTCAAAGAGGAGAACTAAGTCTAGATATTATGGTGATTCAGAATCAGAAGGCTTTAACTCTTACAGAATTTGGGAAAAATAAAAATAAAGAATTGATGAAAAAGGGAATATTAATTATCGAATCAGTTCGTCTGTCTAGAAAAAACGATGAACAATTTATTATGTATCAAACTATAGGGCTTTCGTTGATTCATAAGAATAAGCGCCAAATTAACCCAAGATACCCAGAAAAAAGTCGTGTTGATAAGAAGACTTTTGATAAATCCATTACAATTACAAGAACAAAAGATCAAAAGATAACAGAAAATCAAGAAAAAAATCATTATGATTTGCCCGTTCCTGAAAATATTTTATCCTCTAAACGTCGTAGAGAATTGAGAATTCTAATTTGTTTCACTCCTAGGAATAAAAATAGTGTCTATAGAAAGACAACATTTTCCAATGAGAATAAAGTCAATAATTGTTGTCAAGTTTTAACCAAAAAGAAATATTTTGATAGAAAAAAAAAAAAAAACCTAATCAATTTTAAATTATTTCTTTGGCCAATTTATCGTTTAGAAGATTTATCTTGTATGAATCGCTATTGGTTTGATACCAATAATGGAAGTCGTTTCAGTATCGTGAGGATACATATCTATCCTCAATTGAAAATTCTTTAATCTACACTCTTTCTTCTATATTCCCATTACCATACATACCCGATCCGGTACACAAAACTAAACGGATACACACCTAAATGCGCACATGCATTGTGCTAACTTCTATTCTGAGGCGTGGATACTAATACTAATTCAATGAAATAATGTACCTATTAAATTAAAAAATGAATCAACAAAATCGTCTCATTTTTTTAAGTGCCCCATTTTTTTTTATTTTGTGAATGCATAAATATAGTATTTTTTTTTTACCTATTTGTTTGAATTGATTAATAAAATAATTAATTTGATTTGAAAAAAAAAAATCAGGAATTCTTAAGGAATTTAAGATTATGGTATATACCAAATTAAAAATTAGTGTCATTACTATTACTGATCAATAAAAAAATATCTAAAAAGGGGGAGAGGAACTTTCATTTTATGGTAAAAAATTCATTTATACCAATTATTTCACAAGAAAAAAAGAAGGAAGAAAACCCGGGATCTGTTGAATTTCAAGTATTCAATTTCACCAATAAGATACGAAGACTTACTTCACATTTGGAATTGCACCGAAAAGACTATTTATCTCAAAGAGGTTTACGTCAAATTCTGGGAAAACGGCAACGACTACTGTCTTATTTGTCAAAAAAAAATGGAATACGTTATAAAAATTTAATAAATCAATTGGATATTCGGGAGTCACAAATTCGTTAATTTGAAGAATCATTTTAAATTATTCGGTTTTTTGGATTTTGAATTTTGATGAACTTTTTTTGTTTTAAACAATTCATAGAAGAATAGAAGAATGAATCGAGGAAAAACCTATGCATATACCAGCTACAAGAAAAGACCTCATGATAGTCAATATGGGCCCTCACCACCCATCAATGCATGGTGTTCTTCGACTTATTGTTACTCTGGATGGTGAGGATGTTATTGATTGTGAACCAATAGTAGGGTATTTACATAGAGGGATGGAAAAAATAGCGGAAAACCGAACAATTATACAATATCTGCCCTATGTAACACGTTGGGATTATTTAGCTACTATGTTCACAGAAGCAATAACCGTAAACGGGCCGGAACAGTTGGGAAATATTCAAGTACCTAAAAGAGCCAGCTATATCCGAGTCATTTTGTTGGAATTGAGTCGTATAGCTTCTCACCTACTATGGCTGGGACCTTTTATGGCAGATATTGGTGCACAAACCCCTTTCTTTTATATTTTCAGAGAAAGAGAATTAATATATGATCTGTTCGAAGCTGCAACAGGTATGAGAATGATGCATAATTTTTTTCGTATCGGGGGAGTAGCGGCTGATCTACCTCATGGTTGGATAGATAAATGTTTGGATTTCTGCGATTATTTTTTAATAAGGGTTGTTGAATATCAAAAACTTATTACGCGAAATCCAATTTTTTTAGAACGGGTTGAGGGAGTAGGCATTGTTGATGGAGAGGAAGTAATAAATTGGGGTTTATCAGGACCGATGCTTCGAGCTTCCGGAATACAATGGGATCTACGTAAAGTTGAAAATTATGAGTGTTATGAGGAATTTGATTGGGAAGTTCAATGGCAAAAAGAAGGAGATTCATTAGCTCGTTATTTAGTTCGAATTGGTGAAATGGCGGAATCCATAAAAATTATTCAACAGGCTTTGGAAGGAATTCCCGGGGGTCCATATGAGAATTTAGAAATTCGCAGTTTTGATAGAGAAAAAGAGCCTGAATGGAATGATTTTGAATATCGATTCATTAGTAAAAAAACGTCTCCGACTTTTGAATTGCCAAAACAAGAACTGTATGTAAGAGTTGAGGCCCCAAAGGGAGAATTAGGAATTTTTCTAATAGGGGATCAGAATGGTTTTCCGTGGAGATGGAAAATTCGTCCGCCGGGTTTTATCAATTTGCAAATTCTTCCTCAATTAGTTAAAAGAATGAAATTGGCTGATATTATGACAATACTTGGTAGCATAGATATCATTATGGGAGAAGTTGATCGTTGAAATGATAATTGATACAACTGAATTACAAGATATCAATTCTTTTTCCAAATTGGAATCTTTAAAAGAGGTCTATGGAATTCTATGGGTACTTGCTCCTATTTTGACTCTTATATTGGGAATCACAATAAGTGTATTAGCAATTGTATGGTTAGAAAGAGAGATATCCGCAGGGATACAACAACGTATTGGACCTGAATATGCTGGTCCTTTGGGAGTTCTTCAAGCTCTATCAGATGGAACAAAACTACTTTTCAAAGAGAATCTTATTCCATCTAGGGGGGATATTCGTTTATTCAGTATCGGACCATCCATATCAGTTATATCAATTCTAATAAGCTATTCAGTAATTCCTTTTGGCTATAATTTTGTTTTATCTGATCTCAATATCGGAGTTTTTTTATGGATTGCTATTTCGAGTATTGCTCCCATTGGACTTCTTATGTCAGGATATGGGTCAAATAATAAATATTCCTTTTTGGGTGGTCTACGAGCTGCTGCTCAATCGATTAGTTATGAAATACCATTAACTTTATGTGTGTTATCAATATCTCTACGTGCGATTCGTTGAGACAGAATCTTTTTGATGCTATTGCTATATTTCTTTCTTTATAGGAAAGGGGTAGAATAAATTCTATAGATTCATTTTCTTCATTATTATATTATTAGCAATTCGCAATTCGGATTGAAGAACTAAATCTGATAGTTATATGAGTGAAATAAAACAACTTCTTCTATTGAATATAATTTATGGCTGATGATTGAAAATTGTAGTAAAAAAATGGAGTCTCATTTTCTATGTATAAGAATAAAAAAAAAATTATAAGCATAAGATTTCGTTTACCCCAAGATTGGGTGATTAGGTATCCTGTCTTGAAGCGGGCTCAAAAGACCAACCTTATTGAGTTTCGCTACCACTTGTATGACTATGAATTATCATACATGTATTAACAAAAATAAGGAAGGGGATTAAAAAAATGAGTGGATGGTTAGAAACACCAAGATACACAAAGGATTTGTAACGCGGATTACGTAAATTATCCAAAAGAGTTTTTACGCATAATAGAAAAAGAATACTAATTGGGGCTTTAAGTTAGTAGAAAAAATCGGGCAGTACTCCCCACAATTCCGATCCAGAGTATGCCCCTCTCCACTGATTAAATAAATGACTATCAGGAACGAAACAATCCTTAAATTTTTTTTAGTCTCCTTTTTACTTGCACAAAAAAGAAGAATAGGAACAAAAAAATAGAAAGAAAAAAAAGGGGGGTTCTTTCTTATATCCCCTTTTTCATGGAGATAGAATTTATGTCATAATTCAGAAACTAATGTGTAATTATTTTTCGTAATCGAAAATTATGGGGGGTTATTGACAATTCGAAAAGAGTATTTTATTGAATAATTAAGTTATTACTCAACTTTTCACATTTTTTAGGGATGAGATCAATTCAGAAGTATCTTTTCTATCTTTTATAAAATTGAATTTCTTTTTATTATTTAATTATTTATTAGAACAGACAGAATTAAATTAGTCGAATTCAGAACCATCCGATCAATAGATTTAAATATTATCTATTTTATACTTATAGGGATATATCACAAGAGATAAAAAATCGGCCCGGTCCTTAGATTTAAGGCTTTTTTTAGAGGAGCCGTATGAGATGAAAATCTCATGTACGGTTCTGTAATAGCGCTGAGAACAGTAATGTTATCACCGACTAGAATTATCTAATAGTTTAAGTACAGTTGATATAGTTGATGCACAGTCAAAATATGGTTTTTGGGGGTGGAATTTGTGGCGGCAACCTATAGGTTTGATCGTTTTTCTAATTTCTTCCCTAGCAGAATGTGAAAGATTACCTTTTGATTTACCAGAGGCGGAAGAAGAATTAGTAGCAGGTTATCAAACCGAATATTCAGGTATAAAATTTGGTTTATTTTACGTTGCTTCCTATTTAAACTTATTAATTTCTTCATTATTTGTAACAGTTCTTTACTTGGGCGGTTCGAATATCTCTATTCCGTACATATTTGTTTCTGGTTTTTTTGAAATAAATAAAGCATATGGAGTTTTTGGAACTACAATTGGTATCTTTATTACACTAGCTAAAACTTATTTGTTCTTGTTCGTTTCTATCACAACAAGATGGACTTTGCCTAGGCTAAGAATGGACCAATTATTAAATCTTGGGTGGAAGTTTCTTTTACCTATTTCTCTCGGTAATCTATTATTAACAACTTCGTCTCAACTGTTTTCACTGTAAAAGATTGATTTTCGATATTCATAATTTGTCTCAAACAAGAGAAAGAAACAAAACAAAATATTCATGGATATTCACGATATGTTCCTTATGGTAACTGGGTTCATGAATTATGGTCAACAAACAATCCGAGCTGCAAGGTACATTGGTCAAAGTTTCATGATTACTTTATCCCATACAAATCGTTTACCTGTAACTATTCAATATCCTTATGAAAAATTAATCACATTGGAACGTTTTCGCGGTCGAATCCACTTTGAATTTGATAAATGCATTGCTTGTGAAGTATGTGTTCGTGTGTGTCCTATAGATCTACCCGTTGTTGATTGGAAATTGGAAACTGATATTCGAAAGAAACGGTTGCTTAATTACAGTATTGATTTCGGCATTTGTATATTTTGTGGTAATTGTGTTGAGTATTGTCCAACAAATTGTTTATCAATGACTGAAGAATATGAACTTTCGACTTATGATCGTCACGAATTGAATTATAATCAAATTGCTTTGGGTCGTTTACCAATGTCAGTAATTGATGATTATACAATTCGAACAATTCAAATAAAATAATTTTTTTTTATAAAAAAAAAAAATGAATAAATATTCTATTAGATTTAGAAAATTGTAAAAATTAAATATTATAGAAATATTCAAAAAATATATAGTAGAGTTTAGTTTTAATTTTAATATAGTTTGGAACTACTTTCTTTCGTATAAAAAATGAAATGACATTGGTCCTATAACTATACCTATATCAACTCAGACTCCTTAGGGATTCCGATTTAATTCAATGCCGAGACAAATTGAGTATCTAAAACCTTTTACTGGTCGTATCAATAAGGTCATGAAATTTCGATTTATTTTTTTTTTTTACATTTACATATAATTACATCTAATGGATTTGCCTGAACCGCTACATGATTTTCTTTTAGTCTTTCTGGGATCCGGTCTTATATTAGGAAGTCTAGGAGTCGTATTACTTACCAACCCCATTTTTTCTGCTTTTTCGTTGGGACTGGTTCTTGTTTGTATCTCTTTATTTTATATTTTATCAAACGCCCATTTTGTAGCTGCAGCACAGTTACTTATTTATGTGGGAGCTATAAACGTTTTAATCCTATTTGCTGTGATGTTCATAAATGGTTCAGAATATTACCAAGATTTTCCTCTATGGACTGTTGGAGATGGAATTACTTTGATAGTTTGTACAAGTATTTTTGTTTCACTAATAACTACTATTCCAGATACATCATGGTATGGGATTATTTGGACTACAAGACCAAACCAAATTATAGAGCAAGATTTGATAAATACTAGTCAACAAATTGGAATTCATTTATCAACAGATTTTTTTCTTCCATTTGAACTTATTTCAATAATTCTTTTATCCGCTTTAATAGGTGCAATTGTTGTGGCTCGTCAATAAGAAAAGAAATTTTTAGAAGTAGCAATAAAAATCCAAATTTAATTTTGTTCGATTTTATTTTATCACATTTATTTTATTTTCGTTGAATTCTATGTGAACATGAAAAAGTGTTTATGTAGAAATTTATTTTTTTAGTGCCAATATATTCTTGTGTTCTAGACGTGTTATGTTTTTTAGTTAATTGAATCCGTGGAATTGTTGTTCATATTGAAATGAATCGAAATTGATAAGGAGTTGGTCAATGATGCTCGAACATGTACTTGTTTTGAGTGCCTATTTATTTTCGATAGGTATCTATGGATTGATCACGAGTCGAAATATGGTTCGAGCCCTTATGTGTCTTGAACTTATACTGAATGCAGTTAATATAAATCTCGTAACCTTTTCTGATTTTTTTGATAGTCGCCAATTAAAAGGAAATATTTTTTCAATTTTTGTTATAGCTATTGCGGCTGCTGAAGCAGCAATCGGATTGGCTATTGTTTCCTCAATTTATCGTAACAGAAAATCAACTCGTATCAATCAATCGAATTTGTTGAATAAATAGTATTTATAATCATAATTAATCAGAACAAGTAGAATTTAGATCGAATAGTGTAATATTTATCAATTAAATATTAGTATGTGTGCTACACAACTTATGATCATGTTTGCGAAAACGTAAGAAATCAAAGTATCTTGATCCTCTTCTATTCTTATCAATTGATCCAGAAGTCTCGATTTCGATTACCAAGGTTCTGGTAAATCATTGATTCATCTGGAATCTAAATATATGATTCATTTACGAATTTACTAGATCGAAATTTATTTTTGAACATCAAAAATTACTAGAAATCCAATGTCACATTCAGTAAAGATTTATGATACATGTATAGGATGTACTCAATGTGTCCGAGCTTGTCCCACAGATGTATTAGAAATGATCCCTTGGGACGGGTGTAAAGCTAAGCAAATTGCTTCTGCTCCAAGAACAGAGGACTGTGTTGGTTGTAAGAGGTGTGAATCCGCCTGTCCAACGGATTTCTTAAGTGTTCGAGTTTATTTATGGCATGAAACAACCCGAAGCATGGGTCTAGCTTATTGATACGTTTCAAAAAACAACACACGAATACGACGGTTTTTTACTGGCAAAAACCTGTTCTCAAAATAGATAAATATTTTTTTTTTAATCTATTTTGAGAACAGGTTTTTCTGCCCTCAATAGTGTATCTTATTTTTATCACGAATTTTTTTCCTTGGTTAACAGTAGTTGTAGTTTTGCCAATAGCCGGGGGTTCCTTAATCTTCTTATTTCCTCATAGAGGAAATAAGGTAATTCGGTGGTATAGCATTTGTATATGCTTAATAGATCTCCTTCTTACAACCTATGCATTTTGTTATCATTTTGCATTAGATGACCCGTTAATTCAACTGACGGAGAATTATAAATGGATCAATTTTTTTGATTTTTACTGGAGATTCGGAATAGATGGACTCTCTATAGGACCTATTTTACTGACGGGATTTATTACCACTTTAGCGACTTTAGCGGCTCAGCCGGTTACTCGAGAATCCCGATTATTCCATTTCCTGATGTTAGCAATGTATAGCGGTCAAATAGGACTCTTTTCTTCTCGAGACATTTTACTTTTTTTCATCATGTGGGAGTTAGAATTAATTCCTGTTTATTTACTTTTATCCATGTGGGGAGGAAAGAAACGTTTGTATTCAGCTACTAAATTTCTTTTGTACACTGCGGGAGGTTCTGTTTTTTTATTAATGGGAATTCTGGGTATCGGTTTATATGGTTCTAATGAACCAACATTAAATTTGGAAACATTAACTAATCGATCATATCCTGTGGTGCTAGAAATAATATTCTATATGGGATTTCTTATTGCTTTTGCTGTCAAATCGCCGATTATACCCTTCCATACATGGTTACCAGACACCCACGGAGAAGCGCATTACAGCACTTGTATGCTTTTAGCTGGAGTCTTATTAAAAATGGGAGCATATGGATTGGTTCGAATTAATATGGAATTATTACCCCGTGCTCATTCTATATTTTCCCCCTGGTTAATGATATTAGGTTCCATTCAAATAATCTATGCAGCTTCAACATCTCTAGGTCAACGTAATCTAAAAAAACGAATAGCTTATTCCTCGGTATCTCATATGGGTTTCATAATTATAGGAATTGGTTCTATAAGCGATATGGGGCTCAATGGGGCTATTTTACAAATAATCTCTCATGGATTTATTGGCGCCGCGCTTTTTTTCTTGGCGGGAACCGGTTATGATAGACTACGTCTTCTTTATCTCGACGAAATGGGTGGAATGGCTATCCCAATGCCAAAAATTTTCACGGTTTTCAGTATCTTCTCGATGGCTTCTCTTGCATTGCCTGGCATGAGTGGTTTTGTTGCAGAATTAATCGTTTTTTTTGGAATAATTACCAACCAAAAATATATTTTAATAACAAAAATACTAATTACTTTTGTAACAGCAATTGGAATGATATTAACTCCTATTTATTCATTATCTATGTTACGGCAGATGTTCTATGGATACAAGCTTTTTAATACACCAAACTCTTATTTTTTTGATTCTGGGCCGCGAGAATTATTTATTTCGATTTCTATCCTTATACCCGTAATAGGTATTGGTATTTATCCGGATTTTATTTTCTCATTTTCGGTTGACAAGGTTGAAGATATTCTATCTAATTTTTTATAGAGAGTTTTCGTGAAGAAATTAATAAAAAATCACGTAAAAAAAAAAAAGATTTTTCCGCTGGATTAAAAAATAAAATGAATTTGAATTGTAATCGAATATGTTTGTTGTTTGTGAGAACCCCTTGAATCACTATATTACTTGATTTAAAGGGTTCTCGACGATTAATTTATGAGAAGTTAGTTTTCTTTTCACTTAATAATATAATATATATATATGTATATATTGTTCTATATTTTTATTTGTTAAGTTCTTTTTTATTTACTTTAATTCAATTAGGTGTAAATGAACCATAACTATGTAGTCCTATTCCTAATAAATTGATCCCCAAATAACATATCCAAATTATAAGAAAGCCCAGAGCGGCCACTATTGACGAATTTACACCTTCCAATTTTTTATTTTTTCTAGTATGTAAATAAATTGCAAATATGGTCCAAGTAATAAAGGCCCAAGTTTCCTTTGGATCCCAATTCCAATATGATCCCCATGCCTCATTAGCCCATACTGCTCCTGAAAGAATACCTAGTGTTAAAAAAATAAAACCTAGACTAATAATCCGATAACTCCAACGGTCCAATTGTTGAATAAATTGAGACATGTAATAATTTCTAGAAGAAAAAAAAGAAGTGTTTCGTAAACCATTCTTTCTTTCATTCATATTTATGTATTTGATCTCAGCAAAAGAAAATAATTCATTTAAATTATAGCTTTTACCAATAATTTGTATGATTTCGCGAAATGTAATGACTAAAATAGCTACTGATAATAATGATCCACATAAAAGAGCTGCATAGCCCAATATCATCATACTTACGTGCATCATTAACCAATGGGATTGTAGAGCAGGTACTAATATTGCGGATTGATGCATTTCGGTTAAAAGACCCGAAGTAGCAAAACCTTGGGTAAACATAACACTTGGTGCAATTATTGTACTTAAATGGTTGTTTTTATGCTTTTTTAAACATGGAATCATATGAAAAATGGAAAAACCCCATGAAAGAAAGATTAATGATTCATATAAATCACTAAATGGTAAATGGTTTGAAAAAATCCAACGAGTAACTAACAATCCCGTTATACAGAAAAAAGTTATTATCATGCCCTTTTCGGACGAATCATATAATCCTACGATTTCACTGACTAGTAAGGTTATCAAATGAATTGAAATTACAATTGATACGACCGAAAACGATATATGAGTTAATATATGCTCTAAAGTTGAAAATATCATAAAAAAATAAAAATAAAGGTCTGAATATTAGAATAGAATAGAAATCAGGAATTGAATTCATTATAGGACTTACTTTTTTTTTAGAAGATAAAATAAAATGCCATGCCGCCACTCGGACTCGAACCGAGATGCTCAAGCACTGCTTCCTAAGAGCAGCGTGTCTACCAATTTCACCATAGCGGCTTACTTGAAATCATAATAACCGATTTTTAGTCAATCGTCGAGATTGAAAGAATCAATAAAAAAAATGGAATATTTTTTAGTCAACATAAAAATAATAATAAATAAGAATTCTATTATAATATAATTTATAATAGAATTCTTATTTATTTTATTAAACTTTATTTATTAGTTTAAATTTATTAGTTTAAGTTTATTAGAATAAATTATAAAAATTTCTATATAATAATAAATAATTATAGACAATTAATTCTATATTAAATATTCTATTGTATATTAGATATTAGAAAATATTCTTTGAATCCAGTTAATTCGGATTATTCCAACTTTCTCTATTTCTTACACAAAAAAACTTTTGGAATTCCCCGTAGAAATAGATTGCGCTAATGAAAAAGATTTCAATGCTGTCCAATACCCCCCCTTTTTCCAAAAATTTTTCCGAATTCTTTTTTTTGATATAGAAGTGCGTTTTTTTGGAACTGCCATCCAACTAGTATAGTTTTTTCATTGCTACATACACAGTTCGATGTGAAAGACATTTTTTTCTGTAAATGAAAATAAATTATTCGTTAATTAGTCAGCCATATATCTTATCTATCTGAACCCCCCCTTTTTTTTTAATGTTTCCAAACATAGATGTCTTTTTATTCTATATGGAAAATAATCAAATCAATTAGTTAATTTTTGAACTAATATTTCTGAATAATAAAAAAAAATTATTATTTTATTGGATCATGTTATATAAATCATATAAATTGTTTTTATGAGTCATGATGATTCATATCAAAATAAACAAACAAACGACTGTTTTTAGTTTTGGTGTAATTATTTATTATTTATCCTCATTCTATAGATAAAAATTTTTGTATAATTGTAAAAAAAAAAGATTGAATTCTTTATATTTAATATTATATTCAATATTAAAATAATCTTTTTTTTTTTTATTTATCAACAATCAATATTAAAATTATAAATATTATTAAAAAAAAAGGTTTATTTTTCACTGAGGAATTTGGTTATTAACCCATTTTGACTTTGTACTTTGTAATATTGAAAGCGAAAATTCAGAAAAATGAATAATAGATAATTCTGTTTATGTGTTTTCACTTTTTTATTAACTGAACCCTTTACAAAAGAGATAAAACCGGCGAATAAGAAACAAAACTCATTAAGTAAGAATCATAAGATTTTTTATTCTTTATTTTCTTTTTTTATGGAATATACACATCAATCTTCATGGATCATACCTTTCATTCCACTTCCAGTTCCTATGTTAATAGGAGTGGGGCTCCTTATTTTTCCCACAACAACAAAAAATCTTCGCCGTATGTGGGCTTTTCCTAGTATTTTTTTTTTAAGTATAGTTATGATTTTGTCGGTTGATCTGTCGATTCATCAAATCAATAACAGTTTTATCTATCAATATGTATGGTCTTGGACTATAAATAATGATCTTTCTTTAGAGTTTGGCTATTTGATCGATCCACTTACCTCTATTATGTTAATATTAATCACTACTGTTGGCATTCTGGTTCTTATTTATAGTGATAATTATATGTCTCATGATCAAGGATATTTGCGATTTTTTGCTTATATGAGTTTTTTTAATACTTCCATGTTGGGATTAGTTACTAGTTCTAATTTGATACAAATTTATATTTTTTGGGAATTGGTTGGAATGTGTTCTTATCTATTAATAGGTTTTTGGTTCACACGTCCTATTGCGGCAAATGCTTGTCAAAAAGCGTTTGTAACTAATCGTGTAGGAGATTTGGGGTTATTATTAGGAATTCTAGGTTTTTATTGGATAACTGGTAGTTTGGAGTTTCGGGATTTGTTTCAAATATTCAATAACTTGATTTCGAATAATGAGGTTAATATTTTTTTTGTTACTTTGTGCGCCCTCTTGTTATTTTGCGGTTCCGTTGCTAAATCTGCGCAATTCCCCCTTCATGTATGGTTGCCGGATGCTATGGAAGGGCCTACCCCCATTTCCGCTCTTATACATGCTGCTACTATGGTAGCGGCGGGAATTTTTCTTGTAGCTCGACTTCTTCCTCTTTTCATAGTTATACCCTATATAATGAATGTAATAGCGTTAATAGGTATAATAACAGTAGTCTTAGGAGCTACCTTAGCTCTTGCTCAACAAGATATTAAAAGAAATTTGGCCTATTCGACAATGTCTCAATTGGGTTATATGATGTTAGCTCTAGGTATGGGCTCTTATCGAGCCGCTTTATTTCATTTGATTACTCATGCTTATTCAAAAGCATTGTTGTTTTTAGGATCTGGATCCATTATTCATTCAATGGAAGCTATTGTTGGATATTCTCCAGATAAAAGTCAAAATATGGTTCTTATGGGCGGTTTAACAAAACATGCGCCGATTACAAAAACTACTTTTTTAATAGGTACACTTTCTCTTTGTGGTATTCCGCCCTTTGCTTGTTTTTGGTCCAAAGATGAGATTCTTAATGATAGTTGGCTCTATTCACCAATTTTTGCAATAATAGCTTGTTTCACAGCAGGATTAACTGCATTTTATATGTTTCGGATCTATTTACTTGTTTTTGAAGGATATTTAAACGTTCATTTTGAAAATTTCAATGGAAAAAAAAATAGTTCATTCTATTCAATATCTTTATGGGGTAAAGAAGGAAAAAAAAATTTAAAAAATAAAATCAATTTATTAGCTTTATTAACAACGAATAATAATAAAAGGACTTCTGTTTTTCGGAAGAAGATATATCCACATCGAATTAATCTAAATATGAAAAGCATAACACGTCGGTTTATTGATATGACCTATTTTGGTACTCAAAAGACTGCTTCTTGTTTCTATCCTCATGAATCGGACAATACTATGCTATTTTCTATGCTTTTATTAGTACTATTTACTTTGTTCGTTGGGGCCGTAGGAATTAATTTCAATCCAGAAGGGATCGATTTGGACATATTATCAAAATTGTTAATTCCGTCTATAGACTCTTTACATCAAAATTCAAACAATTCCACGGATTGGTATGAATTTTTGACAAATGCAACTTTTTCGGTCAGTTTAGCGTTTTTCGGAATATTTATAGCATCCTTTTTCTATAAGCCTGTTTATTCATCTTTACAAAATTTGAACTTACTAAATTTATTTGAAAAAAATGTTCCTAAAAAAATTGTTGCTAAAATACGAAATGTCATATATGATTGGTCATATAATCGCGGTTACATAGATGCTTTTTATGGAGTATCTTTAATTGCGAGTGTCAGAAAATTAGCTAAACTCAATTATTTTTTTGATAGACAAGTAATTGATGGAATTCCAAATGGAGTTGGTATTACAAGTTTTTTTCTGGGAGAGGCTATCAAATATGCGGGGGGTGGGCGAATTTCTTCATATATTTTATTTTTTTTATTTTTTTTATTTATCTTTTTAGTTATTTGTTATTGTTTTTTTTTATTCTCATAAAATATATTGATATTGAATATATATATAAACATATAAATGGTCACTAATCTTATTCTGACTAACATTGAACTTGGTAAAAAGAAGGGGTTTAATAACTGAAAAATAAGATTATTAACGAATATTTTTTGAATGCTAAAATTACGTATTGAATTTGGATTCTTGT